ATCCCATGATTTAAAAAATGGTTGATTGTACAATAAAAAAATGAGTCTTTTATATTCTTTTAAGTAAAATTTTTTATATTCTTTTAAGTAAAATAAATAAATTGGAATTCTATTATAACTAGATATCTTTTGAATTTGTCAGAACCATTTGAATCAAGTAATGGAAATGATTCAAATGGTTCTTGATTGTTTACATGAAGTTTTCGTATATATACCTGTATGCCGTCCTATGTTTCTATTCGTCAAGTCTTTTATTCAATTAGATGTTAATGTAAATGAACCATAACTATGCAACCCTATTCCTAATAGATTAACCCCAAAATAGCATATCCAAATTATAAGAAAGCCCATTGAGGCCACAATTGCAGAATTTACACTTTTAAAATTTTTATTTGTTCTAATATGTAAATAAATAGCGAATATGGTCCAAGTAATAAATGCCCAAGTCTCCTTTGGATCCCAATTCCAATATGATCCCCATGCTTCATTAGCCCATACTGCTCCCGAAAGAATACCTACGGTTAAAAGGATAAACCCTAGACTAATAATACGATAACTCCAACGATCCAATTGTTGAATCAATTGATACCTGTAATAATTTTGAGACGAAATAAAAGAAGTGTTTCGTAAGACATTTTTTCTTTCGTTCACGTATTGAATCTCACTAAAGTAAACTGACTCATTTTCGAAATTATTGCTTTTACTAAAAATCCTTATGAATTTTCGAAATGTAATGACTAGAAGAGCTAGTGATAATAATGATCCACACAAAAGAGCTGCATAGCTCAATACCATCATACTTACGTGCATCATTAACCAATGGGATTGGAGAGCGGGTACTAATATCGCGGATTGATGCATTTCAGTTAAAAGACCCGAAGTAGCAAAACCTTGAGTAAAAATAGCACTTGGCGCGGTTATTGCGCTTAAATGGTTTTTATGTTTTTTAAAATACGGAATAATATGAATAATGGAAAAACTCCACGAAAGAAAAATTAATGATTCATATAAATCACTTAATGGTAAATGCCTCAAATACATCCAACGAGTAACTAATAATCCTGTTATGCAGAAAAAAGTAGCTATCATCCCCTTTTCTGACGAATCATCTAGTCCTACGATTTCATCGACTAATAAAATTATCAAATGAATTGTAATTACAATTGAAACGATCGAAAAGGATATATGAGTTAATATATGCTCTAAAGTTGAAAATATCATAAAAATTATTAAATTAATAAGGGCGTCCCTCAATTATAGGAATTGAAATCGGGAATTGAATTCATTATAGGACTTACTCTTTTAGAAGATGCCATGCCGCCACTCGGACTCGAACCGAGATGCTCTAGCACTGCTTCCTAAGAGCAGCGTGTCTACCGATTTCACCATAGCGGCTTATTCGAAATCATAATAACCTATTTTTATTCAATCGTCGAGCTTGAAGGAGTTAATTCAATCCAATATTTTTTTATAGGAAACCATTCAAATTGATGAATAAAAACTTGTTTAAAAATTAGGGATTAAAACGTTTTCGTTAACGTTAATAATATTGATTTTTCTTATTATTATCTTTTTATTCTTTTTATTTAGTTATTTAGTATTTTAGGATGTCAATTTTATTTAACTGAACTAACAATGTATTTTTTCGTAGGCTATTACTTTATGCTCTCCTAAAACTAAAATGTAACAGTTGTAACTAGATAATTTTTACTTCAATCCCTGGATATAAGTAAAAAAAATGTTCTGCCTCGTTTGCATTTTTTAATGATTCATTTCTTTTATCATTTATTTTATTAATCTAAAATAAAAAATTCATTTTATCGATTAATAAAAAAATAGAATTTTTATATAACACAATTTCAGCGATACACTCAAAAGATTTATGTAAATATTTGCATAGTTAGGTTGCGTTAGGATTTTTTGTTGTGTAGAGAATTTGCGTTAAGATTTAGCAAACCCATTAAGTTAGGTATTTGGGATGGTCGTATCAATCATATAAAAAAAATTTCGTATAGAAATTGTACCGTACTTCAAAATATTTTCTAAATTTTTTAATTAATATATATATATTATATCTTGATCGATCTTCCAATCGAAACATAGGATCTAAAATGGATCACTCAAAATTGGCGCATTCGTCATATAACTACCTAAAAATGGAAACGGGGCTTTTATTAATTTAATTGGGTTTAAGGAATTTATATAGTGATAATAATTTCTAAAACCCAAAATAATGGTTTAAAAGATTATAAAAAACATTTTAAACTTAATCAATTAGTTTCAACGACCTCTTCTTTATAATATAAAATCTAAAATATAACTAAAAAAAAATTCTTTTTATTATTGAGTTTATTATTGAGTAAGGGCGATGGGGAAAGTGATAATCCCCATCCGGAAAATGATAAAACATACTAAAATGAAAGGCGAAACCTTGCGCTTGCGTTTACCCTTTTTTCAAACAAAAAAGTACCATTCATTTTTAGAATTCAGTAGACAACAGAATTCTTATCTATATCAGAAACGAAAGAAAAATTTGGCTTCAAATTAAAGTAAAACAAATTCAATTTTATATTCGTTTAAATTAAAACATTATGAGACTAATTCTTTTTTATTTATTTGATTTTTAATGTATATTGTTTCTATTGTAATTTATCTTATATATTATTGTAATTTATCTTATATTGTAATTTATCTTATATATTATTGTAATTTATCTTATATTGTAATTTATCTTATATATTAATATTTATTCTTTTACTATACTATTATGATGTTAATATTAATTATAATTGATAAATATTATTTATCATTTTTATAACTTATAAATCTTATAAATAAACTATAAACAAAATTATATCACTTTATTAGTTATTAGAACGATTCAGATTATTTATTTGTTACACAAAAAAAACTTTTAGAACTCCCGGTAGAAAGAGATTTCGCTAACGAAAAAGCTTTCAATGCTGCCCTATATCCCTTCCTTTTCCAAATATTTTTACGAATACGTTTTTTTGAAATAGAGGTGCGCTTTTTTGGAACTGCCATTAAAAAGTTATAATAGGTTTTTCGGTTGGATGTGAAAGACATCTATTGTTCAAAATCAATTGTTCTTTACTATTCTCTATCTATTTTTTCTCTAAATTAGACTCCAAAAAAAAAGGGGGGGTAAAAATCACATAAAATATTAATAAGAACGATAAGGTACACTATGCCAAATAGATTGAAGTTGATAAAATAAAAAAAAATAATACAAAAAAAAAAAAAAAAGAAAGATTGTCCGTTTCGTTTTCTTTCTATTTTCATCGTGTTACATTTCTACATGTAATAAAAAAATCTAAAAGTTTAATAACCCAATCCTTCTCCCGCTTAATTAAAAAATAAAAAAACTTTAATAATTTTTTCTATTATATTAATTAATTTAATATTAATTTAATTGGTCAAGCTCGAAGAAAGAGTCCACAAAATTTTAATTATCAAATGAGACTAGTAGTTAATCTGTTAAAGGATACAAAATACATAATTTAAAGGCATTTTATTTGCCCCCTTTTTTTCCGTAAAATTAAAGTGTTGGATATCATAGCATTTCCTACAAATAGCTTTTATTGTAATGGAAGACAAACAATTAGTTACAAAACAAGTTGGTTAATGATTCTAAATAACCGAATTACAATAAATAGTTTTAGTTATGGGCTTTATGATTCATATCAAATACTGTTTTTGGTATAATTATTTATCCTTGTTCTATAGATATAAAAAAATGATTGTAATACGTAATAATTAAAATGAAAATTCTAATTTTCATTTTTTATCTTCATAAAATTTTATTTTAAAATTTGAATTTAATATTAACAATTCAGTATTAATAAAATTAAATACGTATTTTTTTTTTCACTAGTGACTTATTTATATCATTTGACCAATTATAACCTCTTGATTTTAAATATTTGAAGTAGTTTAGAAAGATTCAGAATAATTAAGGCTAGAAAATTCTATTTAAGTTTTATTTTATATATCTTAATTTTTTTTTATTAACCGACCCCTTTCAAAAGAAAAGAAATAAGAACCGGTGACTCAGAAACAATTAATTAAGATAAATTTTTTTTTTTTATTTTTTTATGGAATATACATATCAATATTCATGGATTATACCTTTCATTCCACTTCCAGTTCCTATCTTAATTGGAACAGGACTTCTACTTTTTCCAACGGCAACAAAAAATCTTCGCCGTATGTGGGCTTTTCCTAGTGTTTTATTATTAAGTATAGTTATGGTTTTTTCAGCCCTTTTTTCTATTCAGCAAATAAATAATAATTCTGTCTATCAATATGTATGGTCTTGGACCATCAATAATGATTTTTCTTTAGAATTTGGCTGCTTGGTTGATCCACTTACTTCTATTATGTCGATATTAATCACTACGGTTGGAATTATGGTTCTTATTTATAGTGACAATTATATGTCTCATGATCAGGGATATTTGAGATTTTTTGCTTATATGAGTTTTTCCAATACTTCAATGTTGGGATTAGTTACTAGTTCTAATTTGATACAAATTTATATTTTTTGGGAATTAGTTGGAGTGTGTTCTTATCTATTAATAGGTTTTTGGTTCACACGACCCAGTGCCGCGAATGCTTGTCAAAAAGCGTTTGTAACTAATCGTGTCGGGGATTTTGGTTTATTATTAGGAATTTTGGGTTTTTATTGGATAACAGGTAGTTTCGAATTTCGGGATTTGTTTGAAATATTCAATAACTTGGTTTATAATAATGAAGTTAATTTTTTATTTGTTACTTTATGCACCTCCCTATTATTTGCCGGCGCTGTTGCTAAATCCGCCCAATTTCCCCTTCATGTATGGTTACCTGATGCCATGGAAGGGCCTACCCCCATTTCGGCTCTTATACATGCCGCTACTATGGTCGCAGCAGGAATTTTTCTTGTAGCTCGGCTTCTTCCTCTTTTCATAGTTATACCTTACATTCTAAATCTAATAGCT